CTCAAAACCTTTTATGGTCTTTTAATTGGCGCAAAAACCTTATTTTTGTGCAATCTAGTGTATTTATATCTCAATTATAAGTTTCTAGACGAAGCTCTTTTATGTCTTACATAAAATATATTTCTTATTCTCTTCCAATTAGATTCACAATCACGTAAAGAGCCATTATTCATTCCTAAGAAACAACCTGGTATCTATTCATTTCATCCGAAAGTTTCTTTTATTCATTTTATTTTAGTAGCAGAAAACCAAATATATAGATTCTCTACTCTATCTGTGTATCGTTTATCTTAGGAAATAAGAGACGAAATAGAACAATCTTTAAAAAGATATTAGAAAGGATATGATGAAATTCTTTGATTGGTTCTTCCCAAAAATGATCCGTTTTAGTTGACTGATAGGTACAATAAACACTGAATCGAATTCTAATAACTTAACTAGTTCTAATAAATAGAAAATGAAAATTATAGAACAAATTCTAAATAAAAAAAAATTAAAGTATTCTTATAAAGTATTCTTATTCAAAACGCCTTGTGATCTTCAACCAATTCTGTGCTTCAATATAATTTCCAGGAGTAAGTGCTATAGCTTGTTTCCAATACTCAGCGGCTTGATCGAACCAAGCCTCCGCAATTTCAGAATCGCCCTGCCGAATGGCCTGTTCTCCACGGGCGGAATAGGAGGGTAACTTCCTTCCCTTAGAACCGTACTTGAGAGTTTCCTATCTCATACGGCTCGCTCATCGACAGTCAATTTTTTCTTTTGCCGTCCCGTTTTTAGGTTTTTCGAGCTAACCAAAAGAGGTTAATTACAAAAGTTTCAAACTTTTATTTTCTTTATTTTTATTTAAATAAAAATAAAGAATTAGTTTTATCTTTTCTCCCACCTTCAGAAGAATAAAGCAGAGGCATTCTACCTTTTTTCTTAAAGGTAACTATCCCGGTTTCATATATCATATATAAATGTTGTATTTATAATCTCTACATTTCTATATTTTAGATACAATCTTTGAAGATATAGAATTGTTGAAAAAGGCTTTCAGAATAAGAAAGACTTACTTTCTTTGGGATTTGATGCTACACCGCTGCTCAATACCGTAGGGGATCAACTCTATTACATAAATTGATTCCTAATTTTTATCTCATATTCTGGATAAGTAAAAGTAAGCAGTTATTATTGTATCGGCCAAAAATTTCGCTAATTGATCTTTACGGCGCTTTCTCTATCAATTAAATCTTTTATCCATAGAATCAAAAAGTATTTAGGCATTTTAGTTCTTCATATTTTGGCTTCTATAAAGTTTATTTCTTTGCTACAGCTAATAAAAATCGTATTTGGTACGATACATATGTAGAAAGCCCGTATTTTTCGTTTTTTCTAGTATTTACTAGTGTATTTTCCCTTTATTTTTCTTTCTATAGTGGAGATAGTCGCACGTAATGACAGATCACGGCCATATTATTAAAAGCTTGTGGTAAGAACGGGTTTCGTTCTAGGGCTCGAAAATAATATTCCAAAGCTTTCGTATGTTCTCCATTACTTGTGTGAATAAGGCCTATGTTATAGAGTATATAACTTCGATCATAGGGATCAATTTCCAGTCGCATAGCTTCATAATAATTCTGTAAAGCTTCCGCATAATTTCCTTCGGATTGAGCCGACATCCGTTACGGTCGTCATTCGATTAAAAGAATCTCCGTTCCAAAACCGTACGTGAAATTTTCATCTCATACGGCTCCTCCCTTATGTGCATAATGAAAATTATACTATAGAATTAAGAATTAAAAAAGATTGAAATTTTTTCATTATGAACTAAGCGGGGCTAGTGTTTTTACAATAAATCTCTAGCCAACCTTCCTGCAAAAGATCTTTTCTTAACATCAAGCACGTTGGTACTAGATAAAAAGATAACTCCAGCAATTTCTTTGTCCTCAACGCCCCTTAATTATTCTTTCTATTTTTTAGTTTAAGATTTTATTTTAATATTTTAAGGAATTAGTCACTTCAACAGCCTTCAATGGTTCCACGGGTATCCAAAGTACGAACGAGATGGATGTTTGTTGTCCCAACCATTTTTGGGAGTCCCGATCCCAAACAAGGAAAAGGAATAAAGATATATTTGAAAACAAGGGTTTCGTATTGTTGATTCCTAGGCGTAGTGCTTCTTCCCCTGTGCCGCCTATTGGTACTAGTGTAGGAGGGTTGACCTGCAACAGGGAACCCATAGGTGTGTCACCTTTCGTTCAATGCTCTAATTTACAATTGAAGCATCTGAGGTTGCATTAATCGGGGATACACGACAGAAGGGATTTTTTGATTTACAAACTTCACCTTCAACAAGCGTCGATTTATTTCGAAATTTCAAATTGATTTGTTCTATCCCCATTATTGCGTCTTTCTTCTAAGACTGAGATAAAAAAAAAAAGCAAATCGCACCATCTCTGTAATAGGTAAATGCCTCCTTTTCTCCTGAAGTTGTCGGAATTATTTGTAATAAAAT